TTTTGAAGAAACTAAGTTTCTTTAAATTTTGAAATCTTAAATTCTATTCCTACGAAAGGCGAAAGGGCTTTTAAAGTTGAAAGAAAAAATTGCCTAATCATTGAAATTTTTTTATGGAGTCTATAAATTAGACGTGCTCGGATCGAATTATAAGTACTTTGATACTATCTCGTGGTGGTAGTATACGTAAAAAAAATTATCTTGGCTAAAAGATAACCTAAAACCAGATCTTGATTATCTAAACGAACTTGGAACATATTATTGAAATTGAAAAAGTGATTCAGATTTAGTAATTAAACTTTCCAAAATTAATTTTTGTTCTTTCATACCATCGCAAATCCTCTTGAAGTATTAACTAATCTAAGAGGAATCGAGAGGAATGTTATTAGAAACCTATTCTTTAAATCTCTTTTTTTTTTTAACAAATAAATAAGAAGTCTGGGTCGAATTCGGATATTAAAAAGATTACCATATATAACACAAGATTTCTCCGCCAATTCTTTCGAGTCGAGCTTCCCGGTCTGTCATTATACCTCGAGAAGTAGAAAGAATTACAATGCCCATCCCACCCAAAATTCTAGGAATTTTTTGATAGTTATAATAAATTCGTAAACCTGGTCGGCTGATTCGTTTTAAATTTAGACTAGTTCTATATGGTCCTTTCTTCTTCCTTCTATGGCGTAGGATTAAAACCAAAAATTTTTTGTTTTCTTCCCGATGTTTCCTTACATTTTCAATAAAACCCTCTCGTAAGAGTATTTTAATAATGTTTTCGGTGATGTTAGTAGCTGCTATTCGAACGATTCCTTTTCTATTCATGTCAGCATTTCGTATAGAGGTTATTATCTCAGCAATAGGATCCCTACCCATGATAAACTAAAATTATTATTTTTCGCTAGTTTTGATATAATCAACATACTCTTGGTTTTTGTTAATTAATTATTTTATTTAATCTCTGAATTTTAATTTTTTTATTATTTAATTAAAGGTATATGCGTGAAACACAATTTACTAATTAATTTGATTTGATTAATTCTATTTTGTTTTTATTCAACTAATTAAAATACTATAACTATAATACTAAATACTATAACTATATCATGGTCTCTTCTTAATCTGAAATTTTCTATCTTATATCGTCTAATTTTTTATCTTATAAGACCTCAGGTGCTAATGAAACAATTTTAGTAAAATTTAATTGTCTCAATTCCCGGGCAATTGCACCAAAAATTCGAGTTCCTTTTGGATTTCCCTCTTGATCAATGACAACTGCAGCATTGTCATCGTATCTTATTATTATACCGTTATTACGTTTAAGTTCTTTACAAGTACGTACAATTACAGCTCTGATTACTTCTGATCTTTTTAGAGGTGAATTTGGTGCTGCTTCCTTGATCACAGCAACAATAACGTCACCGATATGAGCATATCGGCGATTACTAGTTCCTATGATTCGAATACACATCAATTCTCGGGCTCCGCTGTTATCTGCTACATTCAAATGGGTCTGAGATTGGATCATATCATTTTTTTTTTTTATTTGTTATTTAAATGCAAAGGAAAAAAAAAGATATATTGTTTGTCCAAAACAAAAAAAGAAACTTCCACTTTTTTTTAATATACAAAAGGTCTTTTTCCTTTGGTTCTATATTCCTATTTTGAAATAAGGAATTGAGTTCGTATAGGCATTTTTGATGCTGCTATTGACATAGACTTTTTTGCGATATTTTCTGCTACTCCGCCCATTTCATAAAGTATTCTACCCGGTTTAACGACAGCTACCCAATATTCGGGAGATCCTTTCCCCGAACCCATCCGTGTTTCCGTAGGTCTTAAAGTAACGGGTTTGTCGGGAAATATACGTACCCATATTTTTCCACCGCGGCGTGCATTTCGTGTCATTGCTCGTCGTCCGGCTTCTATTTGTCTAGATGTAATCCAAGCAGATTCAAGTGCTTGAAGAGCATATCTTCCAAAACAAATATGATTTCCTCTAAAAGCTATTCCTTTCATTCTTCCTCGATGTTGTTTACGGAATCGGGTTCTTTTGGGGTTATAGTTGATGGTTCTTTCTCAATTCCATCTCTACTACAGAACCGGACATGAGCATTTCTTCTCATCCAGCTCCTCGCGAATGAAATGATTAAATAAAAAAAAATATCCATGTCTTTTACGAATAAAATAATATATTAAATCATCGTATTCTTTGAGATTTCACTTAATTTAGTTAAATCTATTTATTTTAATTTATTTCTTACTTATTAGATCTATTTATTAGTATTAAAATCTTAGATTATTAGATTATTAGAATAGGATATTAGGTAGAATAGAATATTAGTAGAATAAAAATTTGTATTTATCTAATATATATAAATTAGAATCTATATTCTATTTTAGAGTTCTACTAGTTCTAGATAGAAATAGAAAAAATTCTCTATAATTAATGTCTATAATTATAATAATTTTTTCTATTTTATTTGTTTATTTTCGATAATCTTGTTTTTGTTATTTGTTATAATATAAGGTTGTAACACATTTTTTTATATATTCGAATTAGGAGATATCAGATTGATCAAATTTAGCAATCAAAAAGAATATAAAAAAAATCTTCGCGGGCGAATATTTCCTCTTGCATATTTAGTCTTTCAATAGTTATTTTATTTGTAGAGGTAACCCATGATCTCTCATAATAAAATAAATCGATTGTCTTCTGGTTCCTTTCGCTATCCTCCCAATAAATCATTAAGATTTGTTTTCAGTAAAATCTTATGTATTTACAGGTTACATCGTTCCCATCACTTCTCAATTAATGTTTAGGTCTTATTTTTCCAATGGAGCCTCTAATAAAATAATAAAATAAAAATAAAAATTGTTCTTGAGTCAATCTTCTCAGTCTGGAGTGAATCAAGGCTCTTGATTTTTTGTTTTATCAACAGATTAGTTTAATTTTAAATCAATTGTTATGGATGCTTTACTACATTAGCTTTTATGTGATGACTCATAGACCTTACATATTAGAATTTTATATCATTGATATTCTTTTTCTTTCTTTCACCCTTCCACTTATCTGCATAATTTTCTATTTTTATTTCTAAAGCATAATCCGATTGGTTTTCTTTTGTTTGTGCAAAAAGGATTTTAATTGCTACAATGATATGACTAATATATCATATCTTGATTCTTTTTTTGTATCCAGATAATGCAAAGTGATGGGTTGGTTATTAGTTGTATAATTATTAGTTCATACTCTGGTCAGTCCGTTTTTTCTTTTTTATCCGGACTCTAAAAAACCAACGAGTCACACACTAAGCATAGCAATTATATTACTCAATTTTTTATTTTATTTAATTTTATTCAACCCTATATAAATAGAATTAGAAGAATTAGAAATAGCCATATCTAGTTAAATTATTAATCTAGTTAAATTATTAATATTAAATTAATTCTATAGTGTAACATTCGAAATTATTAAATTAATATTTTACTATTTTAATTTAATAGTTAATAGAATTAGAATTGTTTCTTTTTGTTTTGATTAAACAAAAAAAAAGAATGAAGGATTTTGTTCTTTTTTGTTTTCTTCTAGCAATGAATAGAATGGAAAAACCAAGTCAAGTAAGGGTTTTTTATTTCTTGTCTAGAAATGTCCAAATTTTTATGCCCAATACCCCATAAATAGTTCTAACTGTATATGAGCAATAATAAATTTTAGCGAGAATGGTTTGCAGAGGAACCCTACCTTCTCGAATCCATTCGACTCGTGCAATTTCTTTTCCATCAAGACGTCCCGCAATTTGTACTTGAATTCCTTTTGTATCTGCCTGTTCAGTTAATTCAATAGCTTTTTTCATTGCTTTACGAAAAGAAACTCTATTCTTTAATTGTCCAGCTATAAATTCTGCAAGGATATTAGGGTTCCTATAAGGATTTGAAATTCTTGTGATAACAATATTGAGTTTTCGGTTTACACAATTAAGTTCTTTTTGTACATGTATCTGTAATTCTTCGATTCGTTTGGGTCTACTTTCTATTAATAATTTTGGGAATCCCATATATATTATGACCTGAATTACATCGATTCGTTTTTGAATCTCTATACGTGCAATTCCCTCAACGCCAGAAGATATTTTTGTATTTTTTTTTACAAAATTCTTGATAGAGTTTCTTATTTTTTGATCTTCTTGTAGACCCTCAGAGTAATTTTTTGGTTGTGCAAACCAAAGAGAATGATGACTTTGGGTTGTACCAAGTCTAAAACCAAGTGGATTTATTTTTTGTCCCATAATCCCCCACTACTTAACTATACATATTGTCAAATCTCATATCCGTGGATTTTTTTTTATCCATCTCTGGTTTTTTTTAAGAATATGTTAGATTCTTCATACTTCTTTATATCCTATTCTTTATATAAATCTTTATATAAAGATCTTCCTATTTTTTATTTTTTATATAAATATCTCCATATTCTTTATATTCTTTATAATATTCTTTATATAAAGATATATTTTTTAATACAATAGTTATATGACAAGTCGATTTTTTTATTAGATAACCCCGTCCCCGAGCCTGAGGTTTTAATTTTTTCACACTAGTACCATCGTTAACCTCGGCTTTACTAATAATTAAATCGGATTCGTTGAAAGCCATATTGTGACTAGCATTTGCTGCTGCAGAAGAAATCAATTTAAAAATGGGATAAGATGCTCGATAAGGCATGAGTTCAAGTATCATAATTGTTTCTTCGTAAGAACGTCCACGAATCTGATCAATTATTCTTCGTGCTTTGTTAGTGGACATATGTATATATTGTCCTAAAGTATATACGTCTGTGTATAAGTTTATCTTTTTCTTTTTTTTAGTGGACATACGTATATGTTGTCCTAAAGTATATACGTCTGTGTATAGGTTTATCTTTTTCTTTTTTTTATTTATCATAGGATTCGCCTCTTTTTAATGAATGATAAATATTTCTATTTGACTTGTTCTTTTAATTTTAACGT